ATTCTCCAATCAGTCCTTCCCATGGGTTAGTGTCCCACCAAATAATTGGAGGAGTGAAATCCTAATCTAATTCAAAAAAAGCAGTAAGTCCAAGGAAATAAACTAATAAAAAATACGTATTTTTTTTTTTTCGGATTAAACAAAGGGATTCGCAAATAAAAGTGCTAACGCTACAACCAGTCCATAAATTGTTAAAGCTTCCATAAAAGCCAGACTAAGCAATAAAGTACCTCGTATTTTTCCCTCCGCCTCGGGCTGTCTCGCGATCCCTTCTACAGCTTGGCCCGCAGCAGTACCTTGACCAACCCCAGGTCCAATAGAAGCAAGCCCGACGGCCAACCCAGCAGCAATAACGGAAGCGGCAGAAATCAGTGGATTCATGATAAGTTCCTCACACCAAAATAAGTAAATAGTTAATGATACGATCAACCAATAAATTATGACTTAATTATTCCATCGCTAAGATCTATACAGTCGAAGGAAATAAGAACTCGGAATTGAAGTAATAATATTATTATTGAATTATCAGAACGGCTTCGATATTTCTTTTTTAGTTTTTATTCACAGAATTTTTTTGAATCCATACCATTCTTTTTGAATTTTTCGTTTTTTCTTATTTTCTTGATTGAATCTCTTTATTCAATAGTCACTTTATTTTATTCATTTAATATTCAATTCACAACTACAAAGGAAATGGAGGGGATTCCATTGGAATTCCTATCTAAATTCACAGTAATAGAGCCGCTTAGATATTACATATATAACTAATTAATATCTAATATTACATATACATGTGTTTCTTGGATAACGTAAATCAACCATTCATATCTTACATTCAATCGGATTATAGAATCATTCTTCGAAACATTCACAAGAGTTGTCTTATACTAATTAGAGTACATACATCTAGTTCGGCCCCCCCTAACCAATCCATTTTTTTTTATAAATTTGAAGTTTTTTGTAAATCTTTATTTTTTCTTTTTTACTCGCCGACGCAGGTACAATCAATCTACATGGACAAATTCGTTAGATCGAATCGTTGCATCGAAATAGAAGTATTTGATTGATCTAAGTTCAGGTAATTTATTATTTATTAAAATTCTCTTTTGGTCAACCGTTTAATTGGATGAAATCAACTTGAATGGGAATTCTTCTATATAACAATAGCATCTTTTTTAAAATAGCACACTATAATACTATAAGTATTACAATCCTAATTATTATTCAGATTATGATTACTAATATCTAATAATATTGGATATTGGAATTAAATGAACAAAACAATATAAAGATAGTATTCATTGGGGGGGGGGATAAATAGACCGAACTGGAATTTTAGGAAAAAGATCTTTTCGATCTCTTTCCTTTTTTTTACTTCCCCTTTTGTTTGTTGCAATTCCCTAATACCGCTAATATCTTATTTTTGACTATTACTTCTATACTTTATATAGTTTATATTTATATAATTTATCTATTTATTTTTATATATTATGCTCCTTAAGCAGATTACCTTGATACGCACATATATTGCGTAAGGCTTAAACCAAAAAAAGACTATTTCGAAAACTAGTCAATGATGACCCTCCATGGATTCGCCTATATAAGCCGCAGCTAAAGTTGCAAAAATAAGAGCTTGAATACCGCTTGTAAATAATCCAAGTAACATGACGGGTATAGGAACCACTGAAGGTACTAAAGAAACAAGAACAAGAACTACTAATTCATCAGCTAATATATTTCCGAAAAGTCGAAAACTAAGTGATAGGGGTTTTGTGAAATCTTCTAAAATATTAATGGGTAAAAGGATTGGAGTTGGTTGAATGTATTTACCAAAATAACCTAATCCTTTTTTACTAAGACCCGCATAGAAATATGCTACTGACGTGAGTAAAGCTAAAGCAACAGTAGTATTTATATCATTTGTAGGCGCGGCTAATTCCCCATGAGGTAACTGTATGATTTTCCAAGGTAAAAGAGCACCCGACCAATTCGAAACAAAAATAAATAGAAACAAAGTTCCAATAAAGGGAACCCATGGACCGTATTCTTCGCCAATCTGAGTTTTGCTCACATCTCGAATGAATTCAAGAACATATTCGAAGAAATTCTGACTGTCAGTAGGAATGGTTTGTGGATTACGAACAGCTATAATGGCTGAACCTAATAAGATAGCAATTACAACCCAAGAAGTAATAATTACTTGGGCATGGACTTGAAAACCTCCTATTTTCCAATAGAAATGTTGGCCGACTTCCACACCGGATATATCGTATAAGCCTTTTAGTGTGTTGATATAACATAATAGAACATTCATATTGCCCTCTGAAAAAAATAGAACTTTAAAAAGAATTATTTTGATTCAACCTTCTCTTTTTTCGACTTGCCTAGTTGACTTATATATATTTGTATACCAATTAATTACATAATATCCCTAGTTACTTGTATCTCTTTTAGGAAGCATAACCGATTTCATAAATCTATGGAGTTCCCAAAATAATTTTTTTATTTTATTATTCATTATTAATATGAATCAAGGATTTCGTATATAACTAGAACGACCCTCACAAATTGCAAATACTAATTTGTTAAGAATTAATCGGATTGAAGCTATCGCGTCATCATTTGCTGGGATCGAAATATCAGCGAGACTTGGGTCACAATTTGTATCGATTAAACAAATCGTTGGAATTCCCAAAATCATACATTCTCGAAGAGCCATATATTCTTCTTGCTGATCAACGATTATTACAATATCGGGTAATCCAGTCATATATTTGATCCCGCCCAGATATGTTTGCAAGTGAGATAATTGTCTCTTCAACATAGCTGAATCTCTTTTCGGAAGACGATTGAGTCTCCCCATCTTTTGTTCCGTTCTCAAGTCCCTGAACTTATGAAGTATCGTTTCCGTAGTATACCAATTCGTTAACATACCGCCTAGCCATTTTTTATTAACATAATGACAACGGGCCCTTATTGCAGCCCGTGCTACTGAATCGGCTGCTTTATTTTTGGTACCAACAATTAAGAATTGCTTTCCCCTACTTGCTGTATCAAAAACTAAATCACAAGCTTCTGATAAAAAACGGGCAGTTCTAATAAGATTTATAATATGAATACCTTTACGCTTTGAAGAGATATAAGGTTCCATTCTAGGATTCCATTTACTAGTACCATGACCAAAATGAACTCCTGCTTCCATCATTTCTTCCAAATGGATGTTCCAATATCTTCTTGTCATTTATTTATCCGCACCTCCTTTCTTTTTATTAAAAAAAAGAGAGACGGGGTGCCCTGAAATAGAAATAAATAATTGTTCCGATGGAACCTTCGTTTCTACCTCTAACGGATATTGGCCATTGATACACGATTCAAACCATTAATATTAATTTCTTTCTATTCTATTTGTTATTTTATTATCTTTATTACTATATACCAAATAAAAATAAAAAATAAAAAAATGACCGCAAATACAAATAGCTAAAAAGAAAGGGGGTGAATCCGCTCTTAGGAATCATTCAACCCTCGAAATGATTGTCTCAGTGTATCGTGTAAATTCCTTGAAATGAAAAAATCAAATAATTCTCTGTGGTGGAACAAAATATCTCGCATTTCTGCCTCGAATAGTTTATTGTTTTTGGTTTCCAAAGGAATGTTGGTATGTTGCCTTGAACGTTGCACTAATCCGTTGAATCCCGTACCAACGGGTATCATCCCCCCTAGAACAACGTTCTCTTTCAGACCTTTCAACCAATCGATACGACCCCGGAGAGCGGCTTTTGCTAAAACTCGAGCAGTTTCTTGAAAACTTGCTTCGGATATAAAACTTTGAGTATTTAGAGATGCTTTCGTTATTCCCAATAAGATAGCTCGGTAACAGATCGCTTCTTCCAAAGCGCGCCCTGTTCGTTCCGCCCGCAACAATTCAATCAGTTCTCCGGGTGAAAAAACATTAGACATTCCCTCTTCTGAAACCAACACTTTTGATGTTATTTGACGCACAATAATTTCTATATGTCGATTATGAATCTGCACCCCCTGAGATCTATAAACTTTTTGGATCTTATTAACCAAAGAGATACGCCCTTGCACTATAGTTAGCTCAGCACCAATCAAGAATCTCCAAGGAATTCCAATAATTTTTGTTATACTCTTGTTCCAACCCTCCATTCTCTTTTCTAGGTTCATCGATATTGAATCAATCGAACGCACTTCTAACACTTGTTCCACTTTTGGAAGACCTTGCGTTATATCCCTAGATCTCGATTTTTCATATATAAATGTAACTAATGTATCTCCTTTGTAAAGGATTTCTCCATAATGGCCATGAACGGTTGCTCCCGGAGTGGCCAAATAAGCTTTAGCCGATCTTATTACTACAGAGTCAATTTGAACAATTAGAACTTGACCCGATTTTAAGTGCGGTCCGTTTTTGGATATACATAAATTTTCACAAATAAACTGCCCAAGGCTAATTATTCTAGACGCTTCTTCACAATAATTATGATGGAGAAAATTCCAATTCAAATTGAATGGATTCAAAACGATGTTACCGCGCGGATCGGGATTATTATAAATAGAAACCCTACCATTTTCATCCATTAAATAATATTTAAGCACTTGAAAAGTCTGTTTGAAATTGTCAAGTTGTAAATATTTAGTTCCCGAGATCTGATTATAAGTTATTAAATGGTAAAATGAATAAAAATGCGCAATTTGAGGGGTTCTTCCTAATCCTAAAGGTCCCAAGGAATTCCTAATTGGAATTAGACTATCTCTTTTCATTGATTCTTTTTTTATTACATCATTGTAATATTTTACATCGTTGAATGGACCCATTTGAAAACAATTAGATGCTGACAAAATTATAAAAGACTGGCATTCCTTATTCCTCTTCAACAACGTACGAATAGTTACTTGATTTTGGCTAAGTGATTGTTGAATCCCTGCCTTGGAAGAAATAGAATAAAATGGATTGATACTGGTGCGGTCTGGCCTCT